AAAAAAAACAAAAAAATGATTTTTGTTTTTTAACAGTTTGGGGAAAGGAGGCGGAACGTCCTTTTGGTTCTCCTCGAGAAGAGCCCCCTTTTTTTGAGCCCATTATTAGGGAACTCGCAAAAATAGACCCATTGGAATTTTTTCTAAAAATGTCAAAAAAAAGGGATACTTGGGTTACAAAAAGTATTATATTTATAATAAATTTCTTAAAAGTTAATAAAAATCCATCTCTTAAATTAAGAGAAGTATATGAATCGAATGAAACTCAAAAAGAAAAGGATTCTATAATCAGCAATCAAATAATTCATGAATCATTTAGTCAAATTCAATCCCCAGGTAGGACAAATTCTTTACCCACAGAAAAAAAAACGAAAAATCTGACTGATAAAATAAGTATAATCAAATATCAAATAAAAAGAATTACAAAAGAGAAAAAAAAAGCAACTCCAGCAATAAATATTTGGCAAATATTAAAAAGAAGAAATGCTCGATTTACCTATAAATTACATTATTTTCTAAAATTTGAAAGAATATACATAGATATTTTTTTATATATCACTAACATTAATATTTCCAGAATCAATACACAACTTGTTCTTGAATCAACAAAAAAAATTATTGAGAAATTCATTTACAATAATAAATCACATCAAAAAAAAATTAATAAGCAAAACAAAAGTGAAATTCGCTTTATTTCGACTATAAAAAAATCATTTGATAATATTAGTAAAAAAAAGTCACATATTTTTACTGATTTACCTAATAACTTGTCACAAGCATATGTATTTTACAAGTTATCACAAACCCAAGTTAGAAATTTGTATAAATTAAGATCTGTTCTTCAATATCAGGGAACGTCGTTTTTTCTTAAGACTGAAATAAAGGATTCTTTTGGAACACTAGGAATATTTCAGCCTGAATTAAGGCAGAAGAAACTTAAGAATTATGGAATGAATGAGTGGAAAAACTGGTTAAGATTAAGAGGGTGGTATTATCAATATGATTTATCTAACATTAGATGGTCTAGATTAATACCACAAAAATGGCGAAATAGAATTAATCAATGTCGTATGACTCAAAATAAAAATTTAAACAAGAAGGGTTCAGATGAAAAAGACCCATTAATTCATTATAAAAAAGGGGCGGGGTTCCAGCCAAAGGTATGGAAAGAGATGCAGAAAGAGATAGTTTTACTTCAGAAATATCTGCAATATCAGCAACAGAATCCAAAGAGGATTAAATCATTGAATCAAAAAGACACTTTTCCAAAATACTATAGATATGATCTTTTATCATATAAATTTCTTAATTATGAAAATAAGAGGAACTCTTCTATTTATGGATCGCGATTTGAAATAAATAACAACCCGAGGATTCCTTATAATTCCAACACACATAAAGACAATATCCTCGAGAATATCGCTAGCAATTATAATATAGGAAGGGACGATTTGATATATATCAAAAGAAAATATTTGGATTGGAAAATCATCAATTTTGATCTTAGCCAAACAATGGATATTGGGGTCTGGAGCAAGATCGCGACCAAAAGGAATCCAAGTATTCAGAATTATAAAATTTTTGATAAAAGCGAGAAAAAAGATCTTTTTTATCTTACGATTCATCAAGATCTAAAAATCAATTCAACAAACCCTCAAAAAGTCTTTTTTGATTGGATGGGAATGAATGAAGAAATAATAAGTTATCCGATATCGAATCCGCAACTTTGGTTCTTCCCAGAATTTGTGCAACTTTATTATGCATATAAAAGGAAACCGTGGGTTATACCAAGCAAATTGCTTCTTTTAAATTGGAATCGAAAGGAAAATATTGGTGCAAATCAAAACATCAATGGAAAGGATTTTGTTATTCCACATCAAGAAGAACCCGCGGACCAAGAAGATCTTGGATCGGTTCTAGCAAACCAACAAAAAGATATTGAAGAAGATTATGCGGAATTAGGCATGCAAAAAGATAAAAAGAAAGAACAATACCAAAATGACGGGGAAATAGAATTATATATCTTCCTGAAACGTTATTTGCTTTTTCAACTTAGATGGACCATTTCTTTGAATCAAAGAATGATCAATCATATCAAACTATTTGCTTTCCTGCTTAGACTGAAAAATACAAGAAAAATTACTCTATCCACGATTCAACGGCAAGAAATAAATCCTGATATATTGCACAATCCAAAGAGTTTCACCCCTACAGAATTGGTGAAAAAGGGTGTATTGATTGTCGAACCCCTTCGTCTGTCTGTAAAAAATGATGGACAATTTATTATGTATCAAACCATAGGTATTCCCTTAGTTCATAAAAGTAAGCATGAAAAAACTAATCAAAGATATGTTGATAAAACTTATTTTAATTTGCTTGTTCCTGAAAATATTTTCTCATCTAGACGTTGTAGAGAGTTGAGAATTCTAATTTGTTTCAATTCAAAAAATAGGAACAGTGTGGATAGAAATACAATATTTTACAAAAGGGAGGGGGTAAAAAATTGCAATCAATTTTTGGATGAAAGTAAACATCCCGGTAGAGATAAAAATCAAAATCAAAATGAATTAATTAAATTAAAGTTCTTTCTTTGGCCTAATTATCGATTAGAAGATTTAGCTTGTATGAATCGTTATTGGTTTGATACCAATAATGGTAGTTGTTTTAGTATGTTAAGAATACATATGTATCCTCGATTGAAAATTCGTTACTAGTACATTTATCTTCCATCATGAAGGTATATGAAAGCAAACAGATGCACATATGCCTTGTCTTACATTCCATTCTAATATACGATACTAAATCAATAAGGTATCAATTAGATCTAGAAATGAATCAACAGAATCTTCTTCATTTTAGGTTGTTTAAATTATTCGCTTTTGTGAATTCAAAAATATATGTACCATCCTTTTGTATCACTATCTGAATCTAACTCAAAATAGGATTGATGGAATTGATAAAATTAGGATAAAGAAATTCAGATTCTTGTATATACCACATTTTAATTACTAGCATTATTATTACTGATCAGTAAAACCCATATCTCTAAAAAGGAGAGGATCAATTTATGGTAAAAAATTCATTCATTTCAGTTATTTCTCAAGAAGAAAACAAGGAAAACAGGGGGTCTGTTGAATTTCAAGTATTCAGTTTTACCAATAAAATACGAAGGCTTACCTCCCATTTAGAATTGCACAAAAAAGACTATTCATCTCAGATAGGTTTGCGAAAAATTTTGGAAAAACGTCAACGACTGCTGACTTATTTGTCAAAAAAAAATAGAGTACATTATAAAGAATTAATTGATCAGTTGGATATTCGAGAGACAAAAACTCGTTAATTTGAGGAGTCATGTTATTTTAACTTATTCATTTAATTTTGGATGAACTTCTTTTCACTTTCAGCAATTCATGGAAGAACGAATCGGTAAAAAAAAAACTTATGACTGCACCAGTTACAAGAAAAGACCTCATGATAGTAAATATGGGTCCTCATCACCCATCAATGCACGGTGTTCTTCGACTCATCGTTACTCTAGATGGTGAAGATGTTATTGATTGCGAACCAATATTGGGTTATTTACACAGAGGGATGGAGAAAATTGCGGAAAACCGAACAATTATACAATATTTGCCTTATGTAACACGTTGGGATTATTTAGCTACTATGTTCACAGAAGCAATAACCGTAAATGGACCCGAACAGTTAGGAAATATTCAAGTACCTAAAAGGGCTAGCTATATCAGAGTAATTATGTTGGAGTTAAGTCGTATAGCTTCCCATTTGTTATGGCTAGGACCTTTTATGGCAGATATTGGGGCACAGACCCCCTTCTTCTATACTTTTCGAGAAAGAGAATTGATATATGATCTATTCGAAGCTGCCACTGGCATGCGAATGATGCATAATTATTTTCGTATTGGAGGGGTAGCTGCTGATCTACCTTATGGCTGGGTAGAGAAATGTTTGGATTTTTGTGATTATTTTTTAACAGGGGTTGCTGAATATCAAAAGCTTATTACACGGAATCCCATTTTTTTAGAACGAGTTGAAGGCATAGGCATTATTGGCGGAGAAGAAGCCAAAAATTGGGGTTTATCAGGACCAATGCTACGAGCTTCCGGAATCCAATGGGATCTTCGTAAAGTTGATCATTATGAGTGTTACGACGAATTTGATTGGGAGGTTCAATGGCAAAAAGAGGGGGATTCGTTAGCTCGTTATTTAGTACGAATCAGTGAAATGACAGAATCCATAAAAATTATTCAGCAGGCCCTGGAAGGAATCCCAGGGGGCCCCTATGAGAATTTAGAAATCCGACGGTTTGATAAAGTAAAAGATCCCGAATGGAATGATTTTGAATATAGATTTATTAGTAAAAAACCTTCTCCGACTTTTGAATTGTCGAAGCAAGAACTTTATGTGAGAGTCGAGGCCCCAAAAGGAGAATTGGGAATTTTTCTAATAGGAGATCAGAGTGTTTTTCCTTGGAGATGGAAAATTCGCCCACCCGGTTTTATCAATTTGCAAATTCTTCCTCACTTAGTTAAAAGAATGAAATTGGCTGATATTATGACAATATTAGGTAGCATAGATATCATTATGGGAGAAGTTGATCGTTGAAATGATAATTGATACAACAGAAATAGAAGCTATCAATCCTTTTTCTAGATTGGAATCCTTAAAAGAAATCTATGGGATCATATGGATACTTGTTCCTATTTTGACTCTTGTATTAGGAATCACAATCGGTGTTCTAGTAATTGTTTGGTTAGAAAGAGAAGTTTCTGCAGGGATACAACAACGTATTGGCCCTGAATATGCCGGTCCCTTGGGAATTCTTCAAGCCCTAGCAGATGGTATAAAACTACTTTTCAAAGAGAATCTTCTTCCATCTAGAGGAGATGCTCGTTTATTCAGTATCGGACCGTCCATAGCAGTCATATCAATTTTACTAAGTTATTCAGTAATTCCTTTTGGCTATCACCTTGTTCTGGCCGATCTTAGTATTGGTGTTTTTTTATGGATCGCCGTTTCAAGTATTGCTCCTGTTGGACTTCTTATGTCAGGATATGGGTCAAACAATAAATATTCCTTTTTAGGTGGTTTACGAGCTGCTGCTCAATCAATTAGTTATGAAATACCATTAACTCTATGTGTGTTATCAATATCTCTACGTGTGATTCGGTGAGACATAAAAATTTCCATCATTTAGGTTGAAAAATTAAACTAGATAGTTAGATGAGTGAAAGAAAACGGCTTGTAAATTTGCAGTAAAAGGATTGAGTCTCATTTCCTATGTACAAGAATTAAAGTGAAAATAAAGAGCAAAGACGGTTTATCCCAAGAGTGATTGATTAATCATCATGACTTGAAGCGGGTTCGAAAGATCAACCGTATGGAGTTTTTACTATCCATTAAGTAACTCTAACGGGAGGTTGAGCAAAATTAAGTGGATGGTTAGTAAGACCAAGATACACAAAGGATTAGTAATGGAAATTATGGAAGAAATTATCCAACAGGATTTTTCTGTACAGAAAAGGAATTCGAATAGGGACTTTAAGTTAGTAGAAATGATCAAGAAGTACTCCCCACGATTCCGATCCAGAGTATACTCCTATCCACCGATTAAGTAAATAACTATCAAGAACGAAATAATCTTTTACTTTGGTTAAAGCCTCTTTTTATGAGAAAGGAGAATAGGAACGAAATAAAATAGAAAGAATAGAATTGAAAAAAAAAAAAGAGATTTTTTTTCTTTCTTTCCTAGATACATATTATTTGATTTAGAGAGATAGAATTTTTCTCATTATTCATGAACTAATATTGTGTCTAATTCTTTTTCGGAATCGAAAGTGATAGGTTGAAATATCTATGTGATATTGCTACAAAAAGTATTTTATTCAAGGATTAAGTTATTAATCAACGAAGAAAAATCAAAATTCTTAAAGGATAAGATCAATTCAGAAGCACTTTTTTTATTAGATTAGAATTATTATAATTCTAAATATAGCAGACAGAATTCCATTGGTCTAATTCGGAGTCTTAGGATGGATTTTGATTCTATCTATCCTACCAAATACAAGATTAAATAATAGCAATTGCTAAAGGGTCCTTAGATTTATTTGTGACCTATGAGGAGCCGTATGAGGTGAAAATCTCATGTACGGTTCTGAAATAGTGATGGCAGCAGTGATGTTATCATCGACTATAATTATCTAACAGTTTAAGTACAGTTGATATAGTTGAAGCACAGTCAAAATATGGTTTTTTGGGATGGAATTTGTGGCGTCAACCTATAGGGTTTATCATTTTTCTAATTTCTTCTCTAGCCGAGTGTGAGAGATTGCCTTTTGATTTACCAGAAGCAGAAGAAGAATTAGTAGCAGGTTATCAAACCGAATATTCCGGTATCAAATTTGGTTTATTTTACGTTGCTTCATATCTGAATCTACTAGTTTCTTCATTATTTGTAACAGTTCTTTACTTGGGGGGTTGGGATTTTTCTATTCCATATATAATATTAGTTCCTGAACCTTTTAATATACATAAAGCGGGTAAAGTCTTTGGAACAATAATCAGTATCTTTATTACATTAGCTAAAACTTATTTGTTCTTGTTCATTCCTATTGCGACAAGATGGACTTTACCGAGGCTACGAATGGACCAACTATTAAATCTTGGATGGAAATTTCTTTTACCTATTTCTTTAGGTAATCTATTATTAACAACTTCGTCCCAACTTCTTTCACTGTAAAGGACTCCAATAATATTCACAACTTGTCTCAAACAAGAGAAAGAAACAAGCATAATTTTGATTTATAGATATTCACTATATGTTCCCTATGGTAAATGAGTTCATAAATTATGGTCAACAAAGCATACGAGCAGCCAGGTACATTGGTCAAGGTTTCATGATTACCTTGTCCCACGCGAATCGTTTACCGGTAACTATTCAATACCCCTATGAAAAATTGATCGCATCAGAACGTTTTCGAGGCCGAATTCACTTTGAATTTGATAAATGCATCGCTTGCGAAGTATGTGTTCGTGTATGTCCTATAGATCTACCCGTTATTGATTGGAAATTGGAAACGGACATTCGAAAGAAACGATTGCTTAATTACAGTATTGATTTTGGAGTCTGTATATTTTGTGGAAATTGTGTTGAGTATTGTCCAACAAATTGTTTATCAATGACTGAAGAATATGAACTTTCTACTTATGATCGTCACGAATTGAATTATAATCAAATTGCGTTGGGTCGGTTACCGATGTCAGTAATTGACGATTACACAATTCGAACAATTTCGAATTCACCTCAAATAAAAAATAGATAAATCCTTTGATTCAAATTCAAAAAAATTCCCAATTTCTAAGGTTCAATTTGAATATAAAAGAATGAATTATTTGGTCATTACAAACTTTTAATTGATTGGTGAGAATCATAGCTTAAGTTGGATTGAAAATATATTTATAAATTTATAGTAGTGATTTCAA